GTGTCATTTTTGCCTATTTTTAATTCTCTTATGTTCGGTGTTATAGTGGCTGGCTTGTTTTTATGGAAACTGAGTATTTTGTTGTTGATCTTGCCTGCAATAGCTGTTTCTGTGGTTTTCTTTTGGTTTGATTTGTTAAATTGAAATTTCCACTATGAGTCTGCTTTTTGGTTGTTTATCCTTAGAGAGGCTATTGCATTTGGCAGGCTTTTAGTTAGTTGTTTTTGGTTTGACAAAAATTCTTTTATCGCTCTTTCAAGCTCGCTAGAGATACCTTTTATGGGTTGCTTCTTACTACTAGGTTCTAGTATAAGTATAACTGGTTTCCATCATGTAATGTTTTGACCTTATTCTTGATTACTGTTATTATTGACTACACTATTAGGTAGCGGGTTTGTTCTCTTACAATTATTTGAATTTAATGAAATTTTTATAAATTTGATTGATTCTAGATTTTATGCAAGCTGTTTCTGTACAGTAGGTTTGCATTTTCTGCACGTTTTTGTGGGCGTGATTGGCTTAAGTATGGTTTTATACCTGGGTGTGAAGTCTGCTGGTATTTATCGTTGCACTGTTGTTACTTGATATTGACATTTTGTGGATTATATTTGGTTATTGGTTTACGCTTGTGTGTATGTTTGTTTTACTGATAGGTTATTTAAACTGGCAAATTGTGGTTTTGTTGATTACTTTTTCTTTGTATCAGTAAAGAAATGGTTTTATTAGTGCGTCGAAATATTATTGATTTGCCTACCAATTATTCTTTGAGTTACTATTGATGTAGTGGTTTTATGATTTCAGCTTTTATGTTGTTCCAGATTATTACTGGTATTATTCTTTCTTTTTTGTATGTGGCTGATTCAGAGTTGAGCTTCCGTTGCGTTATGGACTTGACTAATGATTCATTTTTTACTTGGTGTGTACGTTATTGACACATTTGGGGGGTTACCATACTTTTTATTTTATTATTTGTTCATATGGGCCGTTCTCTGTATTACTCAAGTTATACTAAGAAGGGTGTATGAAAAGTGGGTTTTATTTTATATATACTCACTATGGCGGAAGCTTTCTTAGGTTATATACTCCCCTGACATCAGATGTCATATTGAGCTGCTACTGTGTTAACTGCAATAGCCGGAAGTGTACCAGTAATAGGCCCCACATTATTTAAGTATTTAGTAGGGGGTTTCTCTGTGACTAATGTGACTTTAGTTCGTGTGTTTTCAGCCCATGTTATTCTTGGCTTTGTTATTCTTGGCTTAATGATGTTGCATTTATTTTACTTACATTCTTCGGGTTCGAATAATCCTTTATTTTCTTCATTTGGCTATGGTGATGTGGTTTATTTTCACTCTTATTTTACTACTAAGGATTTTTTTTGTTTAGTAGTTATAAGTTTACTTTTAGTGGGTTCAATGTGAGTTGCTCCTGATTTAGTTGTTGATACCGAAGGGTATTTAGAGTCTGATCCTTTGGTAACACCTGTTTCTATTAAGCCAGAATGGTATTTCTTAATTTATTATGCTATCCTTCGTTCAGTTGAGTCAAAGATAGGTGGTTTAGTTTTAGTAGTTAGCTTGTTATTCTTCATATGGGTTCCTACTTTTAATAAATCTAGTGCTTACTTTCTGTCGCGTCAAATGACATTTTGAGTGTTGGTCTGTTTGTTCATGGGTTTAACTTATCTTGGTGCTTGTCATCCGGAGTATCCTTACTTGGGGGTCTGCCAAGTATTTTCTGTGGGTATGGTGCTTGTGATGTTTTCATATAAGCTTTTTTGATCAAATCTACCTATGGTTTACAAGAGTATAAAGGTTTAACATGGTTTTTTTATATTTATATTTTTTTACTGTGATACTATTGGGTTTTATTTTATCTTTAACTCGATTTTTAAACTGTTTAATAATTTTAGAAAATTTTAAAGTATTGTTATTACTATTTAGTTTACTCTTATCCATGGCTGATAGACATATTATATTCATTATTTTAATGGTTGTTTCAACTGTTGAAGTAATCATTGGTCTAGTTGTGTTAACACGGGTATGAGAGTGTACAAATTCATTAGATTTGGTTTCTTTTTAAGATTTAGCTTGCTATTACTATTTCCTTTACTGTATTCACTAGGTATAGGCGGGTTCGCTTCCGCAGGTGTGGGTAACGGCTTGTTTCTATTTGATTCAGTTTCCTTTTATCTATTGTTATTAGTGTTTTTTTTGGGGGTGTATGGAGTTTTTTCTACTATATTAGGCATTAAGAGTTCTAGATTGTGATTCTTAGCATTGAGTTTGCTCTTTACTTTATTATGTTTCTGTTCAAATCATTCAATATTGTTTTGGTGTTTTTATGAATTATCTATGCTGCCCCTTCTGTATTTGATTTTCTGTGATTCTCCATACTCAGAGCGGTTTATAGCAGGTTGGTATTTTGCTGTATATTTGTTGTTTACTAGTCTCCCTTTGATTTTGATTCTTTTGTACCTATCTTACGTCAATAATAGTTTATTCTTTAGCTCTTGAGAGTTTAATAGTGAGTATTTACTATTTTATATTGTTTTAGCTTTTATCTTTTTTACCAAGGTTCCTTTATTTCCGTTTCATACTTGGTTGCCAATAGTACATGCGGAGGCTACTAGTATAGTGTCCATGTTTTTAAGGGGTTACATCATGAAGTTAGGGATACTAGGTATTTATCGTTGCACACCGTTTATCTTTTCTAGAAATTTGATAATTTACATTTATTTATGCTGTGTGTTCAGGGTATTCTTTTTAATAACCGCTTCTGGTGAGCTTGACGGCAAGCGCTGGTTAGCTTTTTTAAGCTTATCCCACATATTAGTCCCCCTAATCGGTTTTTTTGTGGGGGACTGGTCAGGTATTAATTTGTCCTTCTTTTATTGTTTTGGTCATGGTATTAGAGCAGGGCTTGTGTTTGGGTTTTTATGATTTTTTTATGACTCTTCAAACACGCGTAATTTAGTGTTGTTAAAGTCTGGTTTAGGCGGCATATTGCCCACTTTAGTGGTTGTGTTTGGCTTATTATCATTGTGTTCTTTTCCCCCCACAATTCAGTTTTTTTGTGAGGTGTTTTTACTTTCTTCTTCTATGTTTTCATTAGTTTATTCAGTTTTTTGGTGTTTTTACTTATTTTTTGCTGGGCTAGTGCCACTTGTGTTATGTGGTCATATTCTCATCCGCGGGGAGAGATTTGAAGGTGTTTATTATGCTGTGTATAGTTTTAGTTTTTTATTCCTGTATCTTTGCTTTTGATGCTATTTAGGTGTTTTCTATATTTAGTTTAGTAAGGTGTTTTGGCACGTTATATTTTGGTTATAGAGGAGGGCTTGTAGTCTACTTTTCTCTTAGCTTAGCCTGTTAAAGCGTTAGTTTGAAGCACTAAAGATAACTTTGTGTTAGAGAGGCCGATAAGTTAATTATAAACTGTGGGGTTCATGTCCCCTTAATATGCATTTTGCATTTGGCTAAATTATGATCTTTGGTGGTTATTCAAGTTTATTGAGTTTAATTTATGTCCGTATTCTGGACTTATACTCTTATTATTATTTAGCTATTTTAAGTAGGGTAATGATTTTATTTTTAAGTTACCGTTTTCCATACGTGTACTCACCATTTTTTTTTGCGATAGTTTTGTCTAGTTACGTTTTTTTTTGTTTTGTGAGTTTATTATTAACTCGTTTATGTGTCTCTCCCCGCAGATTTTTTAGAAAATTTGTCCCGGTAGGAACCCCTTTATATATCTGTCCGTTAGTTTGTTGTGCGGAAACAGTTAGTTATATCATTCGTCCTTTCGTAATGATATTTCGTCCTTTTATTAATCTCAGATTGGGTTGTTTTGGTGCCGTTGCTGTGGGTCAATTTTGTGTTGTAAATTGATGGTGGCTGGTGGTATTAGCTGTTGTTTTTTTTTATGAGGTTTTTGTAGCGTTAGTACACTGATACATTGTTACTAGTATATTATCATTTTCTGTAGACCACTAATCATGTTTGCACGTGTTCATAGTGATTTAGTTTTGTTTAGTTTTATTTTATCTATCTTTTTTTGTGCGGGTTGTGCATTGGTTGACTCGTTGTTAGGGTTCTGAGTGTTTTTAGAGCTTGCGGGTTTATCTATAATACCCTGTTTTTTTTACGTTAGTGAGTTTGATAAATTAAATTTTTATAGTTCTTTACTGGTCTATGTAGTGATGTCTGGGTTATCTTCAGTTTTTTTAATTAGTGGCGTTTTATTTCTAAGCTTATACTATTTGATTCTTATAGGATTCATCATTAAGTTGGGTTTGTTTCCTTTTAGAGTTTGGGTTTATTTTGTGTTTGCCAGTAGAAATTGAATTTTTATTTTTTTGGTTAGGGTGATATTGAAGTTTCCGGTATTGTTTTTTAGTTTTTTATTGCAAGAAAAAGGAGTTTGCGAAAGTGTATTGTACATTGACTGCTTTTTAACTATTTTTTTGTGTTCAAGTCTATTCTGGCTCTATAGTCTTAGTTGGGAGTACGTTTGGTGCCATATATCACTTTCTTCCGTTTCTACATTGTTAGTTGCTTGTTTTTGTGCAGAGTTTGTAATTACATCGTTTGTTTACGCTTATTATTCTATATGAGCTACTGCTTGTGTGTGCTATTTTTTTTATCTCAAGCGCATGAGGGGGGTAAAGGAATGGTTTTGGCTTTTTTGTTTTTTATTTTTGATTACCCCCTTGTCACTCCCTTTATTTTACAAGTTAAGTGTTTGTCTAAGTATTCTTTATTCTTCAGTGTATATTTTGATTATGTGATCCTTATATAGATTATCCGAGCAGTTTTTTTTATACAAGTTGGCTGGTGATGAATATTTATCTTGTACTTTTAAAGTTTGGTATTAGTCGCAATGTATTTTATTAAAAATATTTACTTTACACGTAAAAGAACCACGTATGAGGCTTTGTGAGTTTTAAGAACAATGTATTTTATCAAGAATACTGGGTTTGCGTCTCAGAGGTGGAGTTTCCCTTTGTTATGGGTGACTTTAGTTTAAAGTAGAATATTGGCTTGTCTAACCAAAGGTGATAAGGTATCAAGTCGCTATGATTTTTATGTTTTTAACAAGTGTTGTAGGTTTGTTAATAAGTCTTTTGGTTATTGCCTTTTTTATTTTGGGAGAGCGCAAGATACTAGGTTATGCTCAAATTCGTAAGGGGCCAAATAAGGTTGGTATAATGGGTTTACTTCAGAGTTTTGCTGATTTGTTGAAGTTGGTTGTTAAGTTTAAGTCTTTTGGCTTTCAAAGCCGTAGTTATGTGTCTTTATTAGGTGTTTTCTTATTGGTTCTAATTGTTGTGTTTTACTGTTTACTTTATGGGGGTTATCATAGTTCATATGGCATGAGTTTCTCAATTCTATGATTCTTGGTTATAACTTCATTTGGTAGTTACGCATTATTATGCGCAGGGTGAGGGAGTTACAGAAAGTATTCAATACTAGGTGCTATGCGTTCTGCATTCGGTTCTATAAGGTTTGAAGCTTGTTTTATGTGTATAGTAATTTTTTGTGGGTTGTGTTATAAAAGATATTCTTTGGTTAGCTACTGAGAGGCTGGTTGGCCTAGGGTTTTTATTTATCCCTGTATTTATTTACTTTTTCTAATTTGTATCCTTTGTGAAACAAATCGCACCCCATTTGATTACGCTGAATCTGAAAGTGAATTAGTTAGGGGGTTTAAAACAGAGTATAGCGGGATTTTTTTTACTTGTTTATTTGCTTGTGAGTATATCATCATTTTTATTTTTTCTTGGCTTGGGGGGGTTTTACTTTTTGGTGGAGGGGTATGATGCTTAATTGTGGTTCCCCTACATCTGTTATTTTTTATGTGGGCTCGTGCTACATTGCCACGTGTTCGCTATGATTACTTTGTCAACTTTTTTTGGTCAGTCGGCTTATGTTTATTAATTTTAATGTTATTTTGTGTTATTATTTAGTTTGTGTAGATTAATTTAAATCGTAATGCTGTTAACGTTAAGATGAATATATTGTTCCACTAACGTATGGGTCTGATTTTAGTTTAAGTAGTAGAATAATAGTTTTGGGGACTGTTGGTCCCTATCGGGAGATCAGATAGTATTAGCCAATAGGGCTGCTTTGCAGGTTACTTTGATATAGTAAACTTAAAACTTTGTGTTTCATTGGTATAAAGAAGGAAAAGGTGCTTCATATAACTAAGGTTAAGTGCAGGGTTCTTACCCCTGTAATGTGTTGTTGCACTGTGAAGTAATGTTAGCTTTATTTTTTGGTGTCTTTACTTTTTTATTATTGCTTGTTATAATTGGGTTTTTTACATCTAGCTTATTTAATAAGGTTAGTTTAGGTAATGTATCTTGAGGGAGACCCTACGAGTGTGGGTTTAGTTCTTCTTCTTTAAGGTTTAATTGTTTTAGTTTTACCTATTTTTCGTTATTGGTTTTTTTTGTGGTCTTTGATTTGGAAATATCTCTCCTACTTAATATGCCCGAAAATGGCTTATTATACAGTAATTTTGTTTATTATTTTTTATTTTTGGTGATTTTAAGGTCAGGTTTTGTCTCTGAAGTTTTATGGGGTTATGTGCGTTGGGGTTATTGAAAGAAATAGTTAAATTACTGCTAATAATTTACTGTCAATTTAGTTTGACTTCTTTCTTTATCAAATTAAGTTAAGTAGACTAAGTGTTTTCAAAACACTAAGTGATCTAAGGTCATTTGATGAGTATAAAATGACTAATCTTAAAATTTTTAGTTGGCTTTTTACCTTAGATCACAAGCGTATTGGTATGATTTATACTTTAATAGGTGTGTGGTCTGGGTTTGTTGGTTTGAGCCTTAGTGTTATGATACGGATTAAATTTGTTGAGCCTTATTTTAATGTTATTTCTTCAGACTGTTATAAATTTCTAATTACTAATCATGGGATTATAATGATATTTTTTTTTTTGATGCCTGTTCTAATTGGCGGCTTTGGTAACTATTTAATACCTTTATTATCTGGTCTTCCTGATTTAAATTTGCCTCGTTTGAAAGCTTTGAGTGCATGATTATTATTTCCTTCTATTCTGTTCTTAATACTGAGCATGTGTTTTGGCGCGGGGATTGGTTGGACTTTCTACCCTCCCTTATCTTCTTCATTATTTAGGGACAGGAAGGGTGTTGATTTTCTAATGTTCTCTTTACATTTGGCTGGTTTATCAAGGGTTTTAGGTTCTATTAAATTTATTTGCACCCTTTATACAGCATTTGTTGATAGATTTATTTCGCGTAGCTCAATTTTGTTGTGGTCTTATTTATTTACTTCAATTCTTTTACTATTAACTATTCCTGTGTTAGCAGCCGCTATTACAATGTTGTTATTTGACCGTAATTTTGGCTCAGCTTTTTTTGACCCTTTAGGTGGCGGTGATCCTGTGTTGTTTCAGCATATGTTCTGGTTCTTTGGTCACCCAGAGGTATATGTTTTAATCTTACCTGGTTTTGGTATGATTAGTCATGTCTGTAGGAATCTGGGTTGTTCTTATGACACTTTTGGGTTCTACGGTTTATTATTTGCAATGTTTTCAATAGTCTGTTTAGGTAGAGTCGTCTGAGGTCACCACATGTTTACAGTGGGTTTAGATGTTAAGACAGCTGTTTTTTTCAGTTCAGTCACTATGATTATTGGCGTTCCAACTGGCATAAAGGTATTTTCATGGCTGTACATGATTTTAAAAAGCCGTATTTCATTATGAGAGCCTGTCTTTTGGTGAGTTTTATCCTTTATCGTACTTTTTACTATAGGGGGTGTTACAGGCATTATTCTTTCAGCTTGTGTGTTAGATAATATTTTACATGATACTTGATTTGTGGTAGCTCACTTTCATTATGTAATGTCGTTAGGTTCTTACATTAGTATAATTGTGTTTTTTGTTTGATGATGACCGGTTATTACAGGTGTGAGTCTGAAAAAGTATTTGTTACAATGTCACTGTATAGTTTCAAATGTTGGGTTCAATTTATGTTTTTTTCCTATGCACTACTTTGGTATGTGTGGTTTACCGCGTCGTGTGTGTGTTTATGAGTCAGGCTACGCTTGGGTTAATATGTTGTGTTCAATAGGTTCGCTTATTTCTGCATTCAGTGGTTGTTTTTTTGTGTTTATATTATGGGAGTCATTAATAAAAAAGAAAGTCGTACTAGGTTACTATGGTAGCGCAGCAACTTTGTTAAATTTATGTTGAGCTCCTGTCCCATATCATAATAATTTCTTTAACCAAGGTTTATTTGTGGATTACAGTATGTTGGCTTTATAGTTTAATTAGAACACTGGTTTTGTAAATCAGGGGTGGGCTTGCCCTTAAGCCTATTTTATTAAATTTGATATTCAGTTTTTTTGGTTTGTGTGCCTTTTGCATCATGCTATTTGGATTGTTTACAGCTTATGCTGTAGACCGAAAAGTTTAGATTTAATCTTAAGTAAGCTAGCATTGCGTGTACGAGTAGTATTTTAAAACTTAAGGTTGGTTGTGATAAATAAGTCGTTAAACTTTATATCTGTTTGGGAAAAAGTTTATTTTTACATTTATTTGGTGATGAGATCAAGTAAATAAATATAGCTACATTGGCGTTTACATTAGGATAGGGTTAAAATTACCCCTTTGTCAAGCGTATGTTACAATTGCTAAGTTTATTTATGAAGCATAGCTTATTGTTAGAGTTTCCCTAAATTTAATTAAGTGAAGTTAATTATCATATAATAAGTAATTATATTAATCCCTTTGTTTCTCATTTACATCCCGTCTGTTTATTAAAAACATTTCCATATTATTAAGTTTATATGGTAGTACCTGCTCTATGTGTTATAAATGGCCGCAGTATCTTGACTGTGCGAAGGTAGCATAATTAATTGCCTTTTAAATGGGGGCTTGTTTGAATGGTTTGACGAGGTTGTTTTTAACATGGGGATTTTTATTGAAATTGATGATGTGAATACAGAATTTACATTATTTAATTAGACGGAAAGACCCTAGGATCTTTATGTAATTTGCTTGGGGCAAGTAAAAATAGTTTATTTGTTTTTTGACCCTTTATAAGTTTATAGGCTTAAGTTACCCTAGGGATAACAGAGTGATAGTTTATTAGAGTTCATATCGATTAAACTGTTTGCTACCTCGATGTTGACTTGGGTTAATGTTCTGGCGCAGTAGTTAGAAGTTTTGGTCTGTTCGACCACGAGTACCCCCATGAGTTGAGTTAAGACCGGCGTGAGCCAGGTCGGTTCTTATCTATTATTCTAATTTGTTAGTACGAAAGGATTGCAAATTATTTTGGTAAGTCTATTGCCTTTGGCCCCAGTATTGCAAATACTGGTGCGAATAATATTTATTCTAGGCTTTATTTATCTGTTTAACTATGGCAGGAGAAAGTAATTTAAAGTCAACCGCATAAAGTCTTTATATTTTAATTAATTTAAGCATCATTTGTGCTTTAGCATTAGCGGTTAGTATTTTATTTAAGCGTAAGCTTTATTAAGGATTTTTTAATTGAGAGGGGATCAGGCACAGTGCCAGCATCCGCGGTTATTCTGTTTTCTCTGCTTTTCCGTGGTTACGTATTAAAATAATTATAAGTAAAATTAGGTGAAATTTTTTTATAACAGTTACTAATATTTTATACATTAATAAGTGGTTTAGTTATGAAAGGGATTAGATACCCCATTAATTAATCATTTAATATAACTTAGTTTTATAACTAAATTAGTTTGGCAGTGAGTTACTCCTATCAGGGGAAGGTGTGTTATAAAGGATGATCCGCCTATTAATTTACCTTGGTTATGTTGGTGTATATCTGGTTTAATATTATTGCTTAGTTGCTTGAATTTGTGTATTAATCTTTAAGCTAAGTCTATGTGCTGCATGCCAAGGTATTCATGCGTTACATTAATAAGGTTAACTTTGTAATAAGGTAACAATTAGGACTTGATAGTAATACTAAATTAGTTTGTTGGTGTGAAATTGGTTTAGCTCAGGTACACACCGCCCGTCACCCTCGATTATTTTGAGGTAAGTCGTAACAAGGTAGCCCCAGATGAATCTGGGGCTAATTATTAGTGGTGCCATCTTACTGTATGCTAGTAGTAATGAAATTTTCTTTGTTATATTATGACATAGTTTGCTATGTTATTGCTCTTTGTGTTTTTATTGTGGTCTTTGTGTTTGTCATGCTCTATTGAAAATCAGTGGGTGTTGGTAGTGTTAAATTTGGGTCAGATAACCAGACTGTTGAGTTATTATGAACTATTATACCCACTTTAATTGTATTGGTGCTATGTAGTCTAAATGTTAAATTTATTACCGCAGGTTTAAATAATTTATCCCAAGAGACAGTTAAGGTAGTGGGACATCAATGATATTGGACTTATGATTTTTCAGGGGGGTCTTTTGATTCTTTTTTGTGCAAGGACGGGTTTCATGTGGATAAGCCGTTGCCCTTACACTATGGTGTTGTATATCGATTTTTAGTCACTTCCGAAGATGTTATTCATTCATTCGCTGTACCCTCACTCCAAATAAAGATGGACGCTATCCCAGGTCGTATAAAATCTCTGTTTTTTGTGCCCGACCGTTATGGGGTTTTCACAGGCTATTGTAGTGAGTTATGCGGGGTTGGTCATGGATACATGCCGATTGTAATAGAAGTAATAAAGTAAACCTGTTTTGTTGTATAGCAGCATAATAACTTTTCGTGTTATAGGGGGTATATTACCAAACAGTATTAGCATGTTATTGTTAGTTGTTTCTTTCTTCCTTTATTTTTTGGGCCTGTCTTTATTTTGCTTAATTAGGCACACAATGTATTATTGCTTATTATTAGTATTAAACTCCCTAGTGTGCTGTTTTATAAGTTACATGTATTTAGGCTTTAGCTGATATTCTCTTCTTTTCTGCTTGGTTTATGTCGGTGGTGTATATATACTGTTTGTTTTTGTATCTGTGTACAGGCCTAATACAAGGATTGTGCCTTATTGGAATTTGGGGGTTGTAGCTAGTTTAATGATTTTAGGGTGTTGTTTTTTAGGTGGTTTTATATTTTATTTAAGGTATACAAATTATGAGGCTAGTTTAAGTTTATGCACCAACCATGAAGGTTATTTTTATCTTTGTATGTGCTTGATGTTATTATTTGGTTTTTTTGTCTTAAGTATGGTTATGAGTGTTAAGACAGGTTATTATCGATAGATATCTGGTTTAGCATATAGAATGCAAAGGATTGTAAATCCTTGTAAAGCTTGATAAGCTAGCTAGGTGTATTGTGTCAAATTGGTAAATATTTATTTATTTTATAAACAGATTTAAATACAGTAAAATTTTGTAATTTAATCCCGCCTTGTTTTAGTAAGTTTTGAAATTTCATAAAATTTGTCTTACTACTGTACGGCAGATTCATAAAATTTGAGGGTATAGTGCTTAACTAAACTGTATATTATTTTACTTGTAGGGGGCTTAAGTAAACTATAAAATCTTAATTTGCGTAAAAATGCCAGAGAGTTTTATGGGGTTGATTTAGGGTCAATTTACAGCCGTTTGGCTTTTTTATTTTGTGGGGGGTTTGTTAGTAACACTTTAAGTGCTTTTGATTTGAAATCAAAATGGTTGTTTTTAGTAACAATATTAACTCAGTTAAATAAGTGGTTATGTCAGAATTGTATGAGTTAGCTTTAAGCGTTAAATATGGAGATTTTCCTAACCACTAGCATAATACAAGTCTATGTTACGGCCATAGAATTGATGTTTTCATCTTATGCTTTTTATGTCAGTTTATTTAATTGGATTTATAGTTGTTTTAACACTTTCTTTATGTTGTTATGCTGGTTCTTTTATGAGTATTTCTCTAATTAAGCTTTTGCACTGCAAAGGGGGGTTATGGAGATGTTTTGGTATAGTAGATGTAGTAACTTTGTTTATACTATTGATGCTTGGTATATGCTTTTGTTATGCTTCTAAATACACACATCACTACTTTGGTGGTGATGTTGCCGGCTTTGATCTGAATAAGATGATCATGTTATTTGTCTCAGTGATGGCTAGTTTAGTTATCACGGGCGATTTTCTTACTACTCTGCTATTCTGGGAATACCTGGGTGTGGTTAGTTACTTTTTAATTATATTCTATCTCAGCTATCTGAGGTTACGTGCATCAGTAATTACATTGGTGTCCTCTCGTTTCGGGGATGTTTGTCTTTTCTTTGTTATAGGATTAAGGTTTTTTACCGGGCTCAAGAGATTTTGATGGGGATTATTATTTTTTTTTATTATCTTGACAAAGAGTGCCAGTTTTCCTTTTATAAGCTGATTATTAGAAGCTATGCGGGCTCCTACCCCAGTGAGTTCTCTGGTGCATTCTTCTACCCTAGTTGCTGCAGGAGTGTGGTTTAGAATGCGCTATGATGTCATTTTTCACTCAAGTAGAATTTACGGCTTTTATCTTTGTTTATTGATTACTATTTTCATTACGGGAGTTTGCTGCTTTTTTTTCTTGGACCTCAAGAAGATAGTTGCCCTATCTACTTGTAATAACATTGCTTGATGCATTTTTTATTTAATTTATGGCGACCACATACTGTCTTTGTTTCAGTTAGTAAGCCATGGTGTGTCAAAGTGCTTATTATTCATGTTGGTCGGCGATGTAATGAGAGGAACAACAGGATCTCAGGCGAGAAATTGTGTTTACTCTAGCTCTTTATATGGCTCTTGGGGCATATTTAGCCTATACTCCATTATTTTAGGGTTATCAGGTGCACCTTTTATTGGGGTTTTTTTTACTAAGCACCTCTTACTGGGGGGGTTTTCTTCAGTAGTAAATATACCAATGTTACTTTTTACCTTATTATGCGTTTTTTTATCATATTTTTATTCATTTCGTCTATGCGCTGTCCTCAGTAATGTTAAGGTTAGCCTTTCTTCCGGTGTTTACTACATTTGTGGGAGCGGTATTATGGTTTACTTGTGGTTGCTGCTTAACTATTTTACAGCAGCAACTGTAAACGAAACATACCTTGGCTACAGTTGAATAACAATTAGGATTCTATTTTTTCAATTAGTTTCTATCATTACTGCTTACTTTCTATATGCCAGGGTACTAGGCAGGTGATGAAGAAGTTCACTATTTGGCTCAGATAACCTTGTTGAGTATTTTTATGAATCGTTCAAATCACTACGAGTTATACTTAGACAATTTTACTATCGTTGGGACAAGGAATGTATATCTTTACTGGCCGGTGGTGCAAAATTCTGAACAATACACAATCTAAGTAACTTAATTAATTTACTAATGAGTTTACTAATAATTTTTTTAATGGTGTGTTGTATAATATATTAATATTTAGGGGTTGTATATAGTATATTCTTTCAATTTGTTTAGGGGTTGTATATAGTATATTCTTTCAATTTGTTTAGGGGTTGTATATAGTATATTCTTTCAATTTGTTTAGGGGTTGTATATAGTATACTGTTAGTTATATTAAATCAATTTGTACTGTCTAGTTTTCTTCTTAAGTAAGTTATGTTATTAGTATAATCTTATTATATCACTTTTCCAAAGTGAAGATCTAATAACTTAGATAGCATAAAG